GCCGACCACTACATAAGATAAGCCGCTGGCGGAGAAAGCTCTTCGAGCTCCCCTTCATTCGTTGCTAAGCCAAGGTCCCAGGTCTCCGAGTCAGCCCGCGCTTTTTCGAAGAATCCAGCACCCATGGGCATACGGCCTGGCAGGCCTTCCCTTTCCGCCGGAGCTTCATGGGCGTTGCCCCGTTCCCCAATCAGATGTTTGGATGTGAGCTATACTCCGCGAGGAGCCAAACGGGCGTATGGCCTTGCCTTGCCATTTGACCTCTCTTCCCGTGTGACTAGGAATGCTCAGTGACAACCTCTCAATTGTCACCGCCTGGCCTCTCTTGCTACCACGGTAGCACCTAGTGTGGTCAGCACCAATCGTGTTCGGGCAACGAAGCTTACACTCATTCACATTGGTTCATCCTGCTATACCCCAGGCCTTTTGCTCTTCGGTGGCCGGCCATTCGTCAAGGCCCAGGAATCCGCTGGACATCTCAGCGGCGGGATTGGATACCCGCATCCGATCGAAGTTCCATTTTAGTGCCCCCTAAAAGAAAGGAGAGCTGTTTCTAGGTGGGTCGCTTCGCGCAAGACATTGCTTAGGACCAACGGGTCACACGACAGGTGCACGATCGACTTTGCACGCTCCATCCTTCGGCCCTTCGCCTATCGGCTTGGCAGGCAAGCTACCTTGATCCGTCTTTGGCTTCGATTCGTTATGCTCAGCAGCTCCAACAAGCCCTAAAGTATCTTGCCCTCTAAAACTATTTAGAGAAAGCGCTGCTTTACGTTTGATCCTATGTGCCCAGAGAATGCTATGCGTTCTCCACTGTCGGACCTCGCAAAGAGAGAACGTGTTTTTTCCTCTGAGTTTCTCTCTCATTCGCGGAGCGAAGAAAGCGGGCTTTGCCCCAGCTACCGCTATCCTTGGGAAAGCAAAAGAGCTACCGAAAGAAAGGGATGCAGTCTCTCCCTTGGCCTTTGGAGAGGAGAAGGCAGAGAAGAAAACGTCCTTCGCGCAAGTTTTTTTGCTTCCTGCGCCCTTACTCTTCAACCAAGGAGGCATTCTGGTAGGAAGGCCGACCACTACATAAGCCGCCATCAGTCCAGGAGAGAAGCAAGCTACCTTTCTTTGATCCACCTTCCCGGGCAGGGAAGAGAACGAAAATAGGCCGCGGATGGTGGTCGTGGTAGGTTCGAGGATCTTACGCGGCGGAGCGAACTCCTCTATCGTGTTGCATTTCCTCTGGCGGCGTAGCTGCACCCCCTCGATCCATCGTACTGGAGCGATCCGAGAAGAACGATTAGGGTCATATTCTATCCTTTCTACAATGCCCATAGACGAAGTGCTTCGTTTCAGATCAATTCTTCGCTGCAATCGCTTCGATCCACCCCCTCGGTGAAAAACCGTAATACGCCCTGAAGAATTCCTACCAGCAGACTTCCCTGTACTCAAAGTGAATTGTCTAAGTGCTCTCCCCTCTTGGCTTTTTCTCATTGTCTATCTCGTAATCATTCGATTCCGTCCGAATTAGAGCTCCATATCCTACTCCTTCTTCTCCTTCATCGTCGTAGGTCCTTTTGACATAACTCCTCTCTTAGCTTAGAAGAGTGACAAATTCTTTCCTACCTTCTGTCCTTATGTTGTAGTAAGGTAGGTTTGGGTATAGCAGGACTTGAACCTGCGACCATTAGGTTAAAAGCCCAATGCTCTACCAACTGAGCTATACACCCAAAAAAAAGAAATATAGTAGTAAATAAAGATTGGTGCAGAAAAGAGGGCGGGGTTGGGTCTGGCCTTCTCCTCATCATATTAAAGGGGCTTGGGCTCGAAAGCCGGCCTTACTCAACAAGCGCACCTTTATTAGTAAGGTTGCTTGTTTCCAATCATTGAAGATTCTATCTAAAAAAGAAGGTCAACGGGGGATACTCAAGTTGCTCTCACTGACACCATCTACGAGAAGGTTAGGTCGTCTTTCTTTCCGGCCGCCATACGGTTCGCCTTAAAGCCTTAAAGCCTTAAACGGAGAAAGGGAAAGGGAGGAGCAGTTATCTATGTAATTACGGTCTTTGTTGGCCGTTGTTCCGGTCGAGCACTCTCTTTTCTTTGCTTTGTCCAATTCCGTCTTACCAAACAAGACTGACTTCTGACCAACCCGCGAAGGGTTGTGAAGTTGGACCAGGTACGAAGAATGAATCTATATCTGTGTACGGTACGGAAGTTGCTGGCACCCACCATACCTTGCTTCGGGGCCGATCTCTTGTATCGAAGCAAACAAATATATTTATTGATTGAGTTTGTTCCACCACAAATAGATTTCGCCGCATGGATTGGATAGAGTCCCCTGATCTCGACATCCAAGCACTTCATCCCTCTCCTTTCAGTCGAGTCACTTCGTCCCTTTTTCGCTTCGGCGGCGGATAGCAGCATGGGCAAAGCACTCTGCTGCGGCAAGCAGCCGATTCTTATTGCATTCACCAAGATAGTCTTGCTCGCTCCTGAACTCTGCGGCGAGTTCAGCCACCACCTCCGGGCCTGAGCTCTGCTCGAGCGTAGTCAGCCAGCTTCGTGACTTTGCTTAGCTTCCAGCGTTGCAAAGGGATAACCTTTCACTATCTAGGCGCCCTAGAAGGAAAGGAGGGGTCCCACGGAGTTCTTCCCCGAAGGTAAAGCCGTAGTCCCTGTCCCTGGGAGAAGTGGAAGGAGTTGCCGGGTGCAAGCTTTGAAGTAGCGCGCTACCCGCTAGGTTCAATCAAATCAATGAATCAGATTCCCACTTACCCAGTGGGGATAAAGACTATCAAGTCGACGTTCCTCAGGACTTGCCCGGAAGGGAGAATCAATCTCTCTTTCCGATGCGATATCCGATATATGATGTGATTTGCTGACTTATCCCACAGGTTTGTTTCCGCTTTATTTACTAATTAAGGCGAGTTTCCTGGTTTCATACCTGCATTCGAGAAAAGCAGAGCCAATCGGGAAAGATGGGAACTCTATAATATAATCATTCTTGTATCTATTTTCCAGTCCAGCTGCTGATTGGATGCTGGACTGAATGCCCTCCCTTTACAGGTGCATTACTCCTCGGATGAGGAGCCACCATCGGTACTAGTCCAGGAGGTCAATACTAGCGAGAGTCCCACAGCTGCGCTAGTTCGTTAGGTATAACGTCTTTCGGTCAGCTTTAAAGGCCAAACTAACCCAGTCGCTTTTTTGCATGAGCCCTGTGGAGTCAAGTTACCAAGGACTTGACCGGAAGAGCGTCAATAGACCAAGAGTTGAGAAAGGCCTCGTTCCAGCAAGTGGATGGTGCTTGCTGCCTTCAGCGGGGTATCACCTTTCCTTTTGGTAGTAGGTTGATCTTTGTTTTTCTTCCTCACCCCTTTCGTTATGGTAGGATTGGTCTACCACTCAGCTCATACAAGATAATCGAGTCGATAACTAGACAGTGCCCTTGCAGGCCTTATCTATCTCCCGCCCACCTTCAAGTTGGAGATCGACAGTTTCAATAGTCCCAAATTCTACCACCCGAGAATGCTCGTCAAACCTTATGTCGTCACCCAAGTGCAAAAGACCTTTTTCTAAGGCCGTTCACGGGTCAGGACGAGCTGTACTTCTACCGATGCTACCATACCAGAATCCGGTGTAATATATTATTCCGCCCGAAAGGCTTTGATCACACACATCTCTGGGAAACGGAAAAGACACATACCCAAAAAGCGGAAAAATTAGATAATCCGCTCATCTGAGGCGGAGGATTCATATCTATCTTCAGACTTGGGAAAAACTGGAGTTGTTGGTTCGAGGGAAGGAAAAAACGTTGCCCTGTTGGGGGTTACGTTTGTTTAAATCTATAGTACGCTGACTGGGCCCCCTGTCCCTGTTATTGGTGCCATAGGTACTGAGATAACACACCAACTCGAGGGAGGTGCTCGACCTAAGATTCTCAACCCATATGAGACAGGGTAGCCGCCTAGATTGTTACTGATGCTGAGCCTGCTAAGCCACATATGGAGGGACGCCTCGCTGGTCGGTCTACAGAGCCAAGAAAGAGCACGAAAGAATCTCGGAGGCCAAGATAGAAAATGGAAGTTTTTGTGGGCAGACTTCGAGTACCTTCATTTAGAACAACCAATATACCAATCAGACCACACCAAGTGCCCTTGAGCACCCTGCCAACCAAATGCGCAGGGCGAGAAAGGCGCTCACCTACAACCTCGCCTGCCTCGGCTTAACCGTACTACCCTGTGGGAAAGGTTCCCACCCAATGGACTTAGACTTGGCTAATATTAATATGGGAAAGGGACGGACGCAGAGCGAGATGTCAATAAGGTCGGGAATAATAACGTGAATGGGAGTATGTATAGAGAGGCTAGTACGTACGGGTTCGGACGGAGATACAACTCTTGAGACCGGGCCTGGATCTTTGGAGTCCGTGTTGCCTCCCCGGACACAGAAAGGCTCATGGAGCTTTATATCAGCGCCGGTCTGTTCAAGGAGCAGAACGGGCGGGAAATTGACTACTGTGCAAAGATGAATTCTTTTTTTTTTAAATCCATTAAGAGCATATTAACAGTAATCCTTAATGCACTGAAAGAGAGGGAGTCCCCCACCCCAACTAGGAGCTGAGCCTATGCCATACTAAGAAAGCAGGCTAGCCTTTGTGATTTGATTGCTTATTCGAAGGCAGACTTGGACTCCTTTCCTTGGACCAGGCACCAAAGCAAGCAAGAGATTGAAGCGGAGCATGGGAGACAGGAAGTATTGCGAAAGAAGGAAGAAGGGACGCCTCATTCCATTAAGCAAGAACCCCGAGCTAAGAGCAGGGCAGATGAAAAGTCGACAAATCGGGTCTAAAAGCAAAGGCCCGTACATATAAAGAAAGCATTTTAATTAAAAACCTATATTTTCTTTTTTCGCAGCCCCTAACTCAAGTTTTTGACTAATTCACATTGCCGGTTTTCAGCTCTAAGCAAGAAGAAGCAAACGTAGGGTGGTCATCAGTGACTGCAAGG